CCGAACTGAACTAAGAGCGCTTTTTTGAAAAGACTGTAAAGAAAAAAAGAACAGGATTCTGTTTCTAACCCCAATCCATTTGACTTTGAATGATTCCGTGCAATTAGAATCGATTGAGATCGATTCCTCGTTACTGCTCAAAGGAGCAGTAATAGGTAGGGATGACAGGATTTGAACCCGTGACATTTTGTACCCAAAACAAACGCGCTACCAAGCTGCGCCACATCCCTTGAATTGTTCTATAGTGTCATTGTAGAGAATTCCCGTCTTAGTTTCCACACGCCTATTTCCTCCATCGAGAAACACAACCCTTCTACCTATTTCGTCTTTTTTGTCCCATTTCACTTATAATAAAAAGAAAACCTTATGGATCGTTGTACATTTCAATTTGAATTAGCGATTGCATGTACAACTCGAATCTAAGCGGTCCTTAACTGTATATGCATCGTCTTTATGTATTTAAATAAATAAAAAAGGAGGTTTTTCAATGCGAGATCTAAAAACATATCTCTCCGTGGCCCCAGTACTAAGTACGCTATGGTTCGGGGCTTTAGCCGGTCTATTGATAGAGATTAATCGTTTTTTCCCGGATGCGTTAACATTCCCTTTTTTTTCATTCTAGTTATTGCCATCGGAAAGAATGAAGAAGATTAGAGATACAATCAAATATCTGTGACCAATCCCCCTCCCTTTCCCTTTTCTCTTTTTTCCCTTTTTTCTTATTTCTAGAAAAAGGGACGAAAGAGAAAGTATAAAAAGGAATTCAACGTTTGCAAGATTCGGGTTCAAGTTCGAATTAAATGAATATTAATGGGGATAGGAAATGTGGTCTAGGGCAAGAATACAATGAAATACTTTTTCGGGGTGAACTAGAGTTTCGAAATCATTGTCTTACTTATTCTTTTTATTTTCTATGTCTTTGCTTTGATTTCTTATTCTTATTACTTTCTTTTTATTGATTTTGATCTTTTAGAGTTCGATTTCAAATTAGTAACTTCTATTTTTCCCTTCCTTTCTTTTTCTTCGTTTCGAATCAAAGTAGAAGAGCTGAGTAAATAAAAAAAATCAAAGGGGGATTCATGGCCAAGAGGAAAGATGCGCGAGTAACGGTGATTTTGGAATGTAATGGTTGTGTCCGAAACGGTTTTAAGAAGGCATCAACAGGCATTTCTAGATATATTACTCAAAAGAACCGGCACAATACGCCTAGTCAATTAGAATTGAGAAAATTCTGTCCTTATTGTTACAAACATACGATTCATAAGGAAATAAAGAAATAGATAAAATCTTAGTATTGAAATCTTAACCTTGAAAGAGGAAAAATACCATTATATAGAAATATAGAACAAACATAGAGCATATTAAAATGAAAATCCAAATAGAACGTCAAAAAGAATCCTATTGTGGATTAAAATGACAATTTAGAAGTAGGATTTTCGGGATAAGAAATAAACTAAACAAACAAACCATGGATAAATCCAAGCGACCCTTTCTTAAATCCAAGCGGTCTTTTCGTAGGCGTTTGCCCCCGATTCAATCGGGGGATCGAATTGATTATAGAAACATGAATTTAATTAGTCGATTTATTAGTGAGCAAGGAAAAATATTATCTAGGCGAGTGAATAGATTGACCTTGAAACAACAACGATTAATTACTATTGCTATAAAACAAGCCCGTATTTTATCTTTGTTACCTTTTCTTAATAATGAGAAACAATTCGAAATAACCGCATCGACTGCTAGAACTGCCGGTCTTAGAACTAGAAATAAATAGGCTTATTCTTTGTTCAGTTGAATCAGAATTCCAACCCGAACTCAAACAAGAACAAGAATTGGTTTTTTGTTCGACATAAATCCGAGAGGCCAGATTTTAGTATCTGGTTGTCATAAGAAAAAATATTTTTTTATTGAATTTAGAACGTGTTTATTCGTTTTGACGACTTTAGACTATTGTCTGGTATTAATTTCGACTCCATCTTCCCGGAGTTCATTCTCCGGGGAACTCCCTTTAAATTATTCTGGTGTATTCTTTACAATCTACTTCTTTTCTGATTTCGGTAGAAATCATATACAGACAATCTCTATTTGATATAGCTATTTGGGCTAGTATTTTACGATTAAGAAGCAACTGTCTCTTGTATAGATCATGTATGAATTTACTATAACTATAGGATACTCCTATTTCTCGAATTACTGCGTTTATCCGAGTGATCCACAAACGACGAAAATTCCTTTTTTGCTTATCCCTATCCCGATGAGCCGAAACCAAAGCTCTTATTTTCTGTTGAGTAATAGTTCGAGTCAATCTTGAATGAGCTCCTCGAAAGCTTGAGGCAAATAAACGAATTTTTGTTCTACGTCTCCGGGCTATATATCCGCGTTTAATTCTGGTCATTGAATAAATAAAACTTTGACAAATAACTAATTGATTTCTTTTCTTTCAGTTATTATTTTCCACGCCTTGATCTATTAATAACCAAACAGATTTTTCCAATGTATAAAATCCAAATTCCAAGGGCTTTTGCTCCTCTAACCTTCCTGACCACGATTTTGTAGCTATTTTACTGGGAAATACGAATGAAATTAGGAACTTTCCTTAAAAAAGAAGTCCAAAAATGGATAAAGAAATAGTGGGTTTCATCGTTTCTATGGTTACTTCTTAAACGGTGAGGTCTTCTCTATACACCGGAGCCTTTCCTTTATTTAATCAATTTTATTGGTAACTTGTATAGGTCAACCACACTCTTTGGCTCTACCCATGAATTATCCAGTAACAGGTCTTTCACAACCAGACCCATCTATACAGTAACGGCATTTAATTATGAGAGTTAGCTGGGATAGCTGACCCTCGTAGTCCGTTCTTGACCGGGCGAAAACAGCATTTTGATCTTTTTTTTGAATTTCACTAAGATTTCCTCCGCTTAATGGATAACCGTTTGCTATCAATGGAGAATTGCTTCTCGTCTGAAATCGGAAATTCAGGTGTTGGGTTTGCACCAACGGAAACCATAAACTTTAGGCACAATAGAGGGATCAATTTGCTTATTTTTAGATAGTGAATGGGATTGCTTTATCCATTCTATGCTATTTACTAATACTGATCATTCATACCGTAAATTGGTTTTCTTCCTTTTTGTGCCAGCTCATCATTGAAACGAGTCGCACATACACCCTAGTACATGTTCCTCGACGCTGAGGACATCCCCTCAGAGCGGGGGATTTCGTGAGATTTCGAATCGGCTGTCTTGTATTTCTAATAAGTTGTTTAATAGTTGGCATGTTGAATCATATACATAATGGGCAGGTTTAGATTGATCCTAACCAGATGATTATGAATTCTTTATAATTATGAATTATTTCTATTTATATTTATTTAATAGAATAGTAAACTCGGAGATAAAATCTCAAATCACGGATTTTCAAAAAATCCATTTTTTTGTTATTGTTTGTTATTGAACTGCTACAAGATCAACAATTCCATAAGCTCGGGCTTCTGTTGCTGACATAAAAACGTCTCTTTCCATGTCTTCAGATACAACCCATAATGGTTTGCCCGTTCTTTGCACATAAACATTTGTGATGGTTTCGCGTAGTTTCAACAGTTCTTCCGCTTCCAGGATAAATTCTCCCGTTTGGGCCTCATAAAAAGAACTAGCAGGTTGATGGATCATTACCCTGATGATAGAAGGGTTGTCCATCTGGTATGGTGAAACGAACAGAAAAGAAAGATAAAGAATAATAGTAAAAAAGATAGAACAGAACAACCGTACAGGCATCATCTTTTGTGCATTGCATACGGCTCTACAATCAAATTGACCCTTATCAAGAAAAAAGTGTATCAGCCCTAGATAATTAAATGATCAAAGTGCCACCCTTACTTTCGGAGGGGTTAAAAAATACTATGATGGCTCCGTTGCTTTCTATTTGAAATTCAAAATGGATTTTTTTCTTTTGATTCAGCAATCCCAAAGTTTCTTTTTAATCTAACCAATAATAAAAAGGGAAAAAGATTGTTTTTTTTTTCGCACCCTTTATTTAACATAAATATTGTTAATTGTTAAGAGCCCTTCGGTGTGAAAACAAAAAGGTTTGTAACGCTGGATTGGCTTCCCCTACTTCCCCTAAGAGAAAATGAGAAATACCTTTTATTTCATACTAATCTCTCGATACATAATTGAATTTTTTGAAAAAAGAACAATACAAAAATTTTGCATATCGAATTCGAGGTGCCATGCTATTATTACTTAATATTCATATGGCGAAGGCATAGTTTTCTTTTTTCTCTCAAATAAAAAAACCTCATTGGCGCCAAGCGTGAGGGAATGCTAAACGTTTGGTAATTGCTCCTCCAACCAGGAGAAAAGATCCCATTGACGCGGCTAATCCCATGCATATTGTATGGACCTCTGGTCGCACAAACTGCATAGTATCGTAAATAGCTAATCCAGATATTACCCAGCCGCCAGGAGAGTTTATAAACAAATAGAAATCTTTGGCAGCATCCTCAAGACTAAAATATACCATAAGACCGATAAGTTGATTTGAGATCTCGCTATCAACTTCTTGGCCTAAAAAAAGTAATCTTTCTTGATAAAGTCGGTTGAGTGGGGGCAAATTGTATCCCCTAGGAACCGTACATGCACCTTTTGATGCATACGGTTCAAAAAAATCTCGAAAAAAGAATCAATGTATAGATTCCAGCCCACCTTTCCTTTTTCTTATTCTTTTTAATAGCAGTTTTTTCAAACTTCTAATGAAAGGCTTTTCTTAAATTTTTCAATAACGACGGGTTTTTGCTTATTTTCTTTCTTTTTTAGAATAGAAAAAAGTCAATAAACTTATCGAATTAACTTCTCGTTGATGTATTGTTTCATCGAGATTCAAGCGAAATCACGATGGTGTTTTCTTGTTCCTGAATGGGCCTATTTCATCTTGTTAGGTTTATGCTCTACTCCGGGTAAAGATCTGCCCGATTTGGATTTGCACATATAGGACAAATCTTCTCATCACCGTTTTTTTTGTTATGACTTTCGAAATAACAAACAAGAATCATTTATCATAGACATTCATATTTATATAAATAGAAATATGTAATATATTTTTTTCTATAAACTACAAAATTGGGTTTTTTCTAAACGGAGCCTGGATACTTCATTTTTTTAATCCAACAAAAGCCAACCATAAATCATTCTAATTAATACTAGAACTATGAATTCCCCCAAACAATGCATCTAATTGCACTTCACACTCCAATTTGTGGATGATTCAATTTCTCTGTTTGAGGTGAAACGGAGGATATCTCAATCGGGGAAGAGAACGGGGAAATCCCATATGACCCAGTATATTTGACAAGTCGCACTATATGTCAACCCAAGATGCATCGGCATCTCCAGGAATTCGGAGAGGCACTTTTGGAACACCAATAGGCATGAATTGAAAGAAAAAAGAACTAAATACTCTATTTCACTTTGATGTGGAAACGTATATGGTTTTATTGACTCCATTTGAATTTTCGAATATTGGCTTTAGCATAGTTATTTTATCCATATCCTAAGATTTATCCATAGATTCGAAAAATTCAGAAAGAAAGGAAAAACCAAGAAAGGAAATTTTTTATGAATAGATTCTCCTAATGAAAAAATCCTAAATTAAATTAAGGATGGATGCATTTACTCATGGAAAATGGCACCAATCTCCCATTGCGTATTGGTACTTATCGAGTATAGAATAAATCTGCTTCTCATTGTCCCTACGAACCGAATAGAATAAATAGTAAATTAACCCTTGTTAGGAAATGAACAAGTGGAGTCTATAGGATAATCATAGTATTATAGTCTTTGTCAATGCAATAAAGTTACGTGGTGTCTATTTTTCTTTGAGAAAGGGGTATTTTCCATGGGTTTGCCTTGGTATCGTGTTCATACCGTTGTATTGAATGATCCCGGCCGGCTGATTTCTGTTCATATAATGCATACAGCTCTGGTTGCTGGTTGGGCGGGCTCGATGGCTCTGTATGAATTAGCAGTTTTTGATCCTTCTGATCCTGTTCTTGATCCAATGTGGAGACAGGGTATGTTCGTTATACCCTTCATGACTCGCTTAGGAATAACCAATTCATGGGGAGGTTGGAGTATCACTGGAGGTACTGTAACAAATCCGGGGATTTGGAGTTACGAAGGTGTAGCTGGAGCACATATTGTGTTTTCTGGTTTATGCTTTTTGGCAGCTATCTGGCATTGGGTGTATTGGGATCTAGAGATTTTTTGTGATGAACGTACAGGAAAACCTTCTTTGGATTTGCCTAAGATCTTTGGAATTCATTTATTTCTATCCGGGGTGGCGTGCTTTGGTTTTGGTGCATTTCATGTAACAGGCTTGTACGGTCCCGGAATATGGGTGTCCGATCCTTATGGACTAACGGGAAAAGTACAACCTGTAAATCCGTCGTGGGGCGTGGAAGGTTTTGACCCTTTTGTTCCGGGAGGAATAGCTTCTCATCATATTGCAGCAGGTACATTGGGCATATTAGCGGGTCTATTCCATCTCAGCGTTCGACCGCCACAACGTCTATACAAAGGATTGCGCATGGGAAATATCGAAACCGTACTCTCCAGTAGTATCGCGGCTGTCTTTTTTGCAGCTTTTGTTGTTGCTGGAACTATGTGGTATGGTTCAGCAACTACCCCCATCGAATTGTTTGGTCCTACTCGCTATCAATGGGATCAGGGTTACTTCCAGCAAGAGATCTATCGAAGAGTTAGCGCCGGGCTAGCAGAAAATCAAAGTTTATCCGAAGCCTGGTCTAAAATTCCGGAAAAATTAGCTTTTTATGATTATATCGGCAATAATCCGGCAAAAGGAGGATTATTCAGGGCGGGTTCGATGGATAATGGGGATGGAATAGCGGTTGGATGGTTAGGGCACCCTATCTTTAGGGATAAAGAAGGACGTGAGCTTTTTGTACGTCGTATGCCTACCTTTTTCGAAACATTTCCAGTCGTTTTAGTAGACGGCGACGGAATTGTTAGAGCCGATGTCCCCTTTAGAAGGGCGGAATCGAAGTATAGTGTTGAACAGGTGGGTGTAACCGTTGAGTTCTATGGTGGCGAACTCAATGGAGTCAGTTATAGTGATCCTGTTACTGTGAAAAAATATGCTAGACGTGCTCAATTGGGTGAAATTTTTGAATTAGATCGTGCAACTTTGAAATCCGATGGTGTTTTTCGTAGCAGTCCAAGGGGTTGGTTTACTTTTGGACATGCTTCGTTTGCTTTGCTTTTCTTTTTCGGACACATTTGGCATGGTGCTCGAACCTTGTTCCGAGATGTTTTTGCCGGTATTGATCCAGATTTGGATGCTCAAGTAGAGTTTGGAACATTCCAAAAAATTGGTGATCCAACTACAAGAAGACAGGCAGTTTGATATTTGATACAAGACCACTTTGATATCTTTCGCCTCTATTTTCTTTTTGCAGGGAATTTAAATAGGGTATTGGAGTTA